AATTCTTTTTTTTGAAGAAAAAAAAAATAATGCCTACAGTAGAAGGACTAATCAGTTAGTTATTTCTTTCATCGTCCCAAACATGCCAATATTAGCACTGATGGTACGTAAATGTAACTCGTTGTCCAAACAACTATTCAGAGTTCCTAGAGCTCCTTGTAAGGCTTGTTGGAAAACCTGTTGTCGTACTTGATTAATCGCTCTTTGTTGTTCAAAACGAATAGTTTCATTTTTATAATTTTCTAATTGTTCCAAACTTTTAGAAGTTGAATTAATCAAATTCCATTTTTCTCGTTCTATCTCAGAGTATCCATTCACTCGAAACTGATCCGCTTCCATTTCGACTTTCCGTAAGCGGGCCCGGGCTTTTTCCAGCTGTTCAATGGCCCCCCCGCGGAGGTCTTCTGAATTTTGAATTGTTTTCAAGATCCTCTGTTTTCGATTATCTAATAAATCACTTAATGAAAGTAGATTGTCTTTCCATTCATTTCAAAACTTCGACGATCCCTTCCCGAACCAAACATGAATCTTTCGATTCATTTGGCTCTCACGCTCAATTATTGCAATTATTTCTGGGAAATTCCCATATATCTTTTTGAATGTAATGAGCCTATCCTCTTTTCTCTATTCATATTCCACAAAGAAAATAAAAAAAAAATTGATCATTAATCCAAGACCCGAATATTCGGAGGACTCTTCTGACCAAACAAACAATTGTCAGCAAAGTTGTTTCTTTTTTGTTCTTCAAATCCAAAGAATTTTTCTTACTTTATACATAACATAGGTCATCGATTCAGCATTGGATAAAAAACAAAAAAATTCTAATAAAATAATAAAAAAAGGGGTTCAAATCATTTTATCGACATGAGTGTTCTATATCGAAAAAAAATCCCAACTATTTGAAACGATTTATGTATTAACATAGTAGTAGAAAGAGTACCATGCTGCGTCCGGACTTCAAACGGTTTAGCTTTAACCATGTTAATGGTCCCACATTATTGGTTGATAGAGAATCAAAGTTGATTTACCAATGAATCACGAAATGCTATGGTTCTTCAATATTATTTCTTCATTTTGTCAGAAGTAATTCGCGGGATCATGCACCTTTTCGTAGTTATAACGAGAAAAGTACAGTTGGTTGTATCCAACTTATTCTTGAAATAAACAACTCGCACACACTCCCTTTCCAAAAAAAATCAATACACCAAGCACTATGCTTAGATTTATTGGATTTGTTGCTAAAATATCGGTATTAAATCCGAAACTCTCGGCGGATGGCCAGTAACCCAAAGAAATGAAAGAATCGGTTACATTTTTCATATGATCTCCTTTTATAGATAAAACTAATTATCTATTTCTTTCTATTTTTTTTTTATTAATTTCCTATTTCGTTTCGAAATAGAGTAAAAAATATGTTGTAACAATCCTAAAAAAAAGTTCCATTCGACATTGGACTAAGAAAGGGAAGGAAGAAGGCGAGTCAGTATGCTAATGCCCCATCCTCAAATCAATCCTTCCCATAGGTTATTGTCCCAACGAATAAGTAATTGTAGGAGTGAAAGCTTCATATAATTCGAAAAAGCAAAAGCAGCAAGTCCAAGTAAATAAAATACGAAAAAAAAATACGTAATTTTTTTAGGATTAAACAAAAGGATTCGCAAATAAAAGTGCTAATGCTACAACCAGTCCATAAATTGTTAAAGCTTCCATAAAAGCCAGACTAAGCAATAAAGTACCTCGGATTTTTCCCTCCGCCTCGGGTTGTCTCGCGATCCCTTCTACAGCTTGGCCCGCAGCAGTACCTTGACCAACCCCAGGTCCAATAGAAGCAAGCCCGACGGCCAACCCAGCAGCAATAACGGAAGCGGCAGAAATCAGTGGATTCATGATAAGTTCCTCACACCAAAAGAAAGAAATGGTTAATGATACAATCAACCAATGAATTATAACTTATTATTCCATCGCTAAGATTTATCCAACTAAAAACTCCGAATTGAAGTAATAATATTATTGAATCGTCAGAACTACTTCAATCTCTCTTTTTTAGTTCCTATCCATCCACGTAGTTTTTGTGAATCCATACGACTTTTGTTCTTCCATTTCTTTCTTTTTTCTAAAGCATTCTTTGAATTCTTCATTCTTTTTCTTGATTTAATCTCTCTATTCATTCAATATTCAATTCAAAATTACATTACAGACGAAACAGAAGGACTTCCATTGTAAGCCCTATCTAAATTCACAGTAGTAGGGCGGATTAGATATATCTTTAGTTCCTATATAACTAGTTAATATCTAATATAACATATACATGTGTTTCTTCCCTAACGTAAACCAATTATTCATATCTTGGATTCCATCGAATTCTAGAATCATTCTTCGAAACATCCACAAGGGTTGTCTTATAGCAATTCGATTCAATACATCTAGTTGACTCCACTCTACCCTAACCAATCCTTTTTTCTCGTTTTTTGTAAACCCTTTCTTTTTAGAATTATCCCAC